GGAGCGCAGAACTTTAGTGAGTTGTGGTTGGTTGTTGACCAACAGAAAGCATGGAAAAAAAAGAAAAAGGGAGGTGGAGAAGGTCCGGAAAGCCCTCACTTTATTGATGGGGGACATTTTGATCCCCTTGTTGACCAAGCAAGGTCGCACTGAGACTGAGAACACCAACGGAACACTCTCTTACCCCCACTGACCAGCTAGTGTGCAATGACGACCGGCCCGCAAGCTACTCGATTTTTTTTTTCTTAGCAGCTCTGGATTCTATTCTAGATGCTACTTACTTACATATGATGTTTTCTTTCACAAGGTAGCGCATCTATATAGCATAGCTGAAAGCGGACAAAAAAAGCTGTTCCCATAGCGTTACGTAGGCTTAGCTTAGCCTCTTTCTCTATCTACATTTATATATGATATGATAATATCACCAGTGGACAGCGAACAAAAAGATGCCACACTAAGAAAGCAATCCAATCAGGAACAAGGTAGTTAGGGACATGCGGACTAACTGCTCTGACATTCCTGTTTTTTGAAATGAATCTTCGGACCTTCTGAAACAGATGGCCCCCCCTTCTCCCAGACTGGGACTCACTCGGATAGCGAACAGGACGGCCTGGAATGGGAATTCGACTTCGATGGGGTTTCCAAAGCCCGGGCAAGGCGGGCGGTGTCCACCTTTCAGGGCCAGGGATGAGAATCGATCTGAATGCTAACATTGGGCGGGCCGCCAATAGGCTGAGGTGTAAGCCCTTATAAAACTTTTCCTTTCTAGACGCACCTCGCCCCTTGTGAGTCTTTCTTCTCCCAAAAATGTTCTGAGCTCAAGTGCTAATGTGGTCTGAGGGAAAGGATTTCTTCTTGTCTGCTTAGCTTATTCTTTGGCCTACCACATTTCCGGTCAATGCTGCGAGTGCAGTGCAATCATTTTTTATTACGGATCTTTTCCGGCCCTCTTTCGCTTCGAGCTTTTTACTGAAAAAAGATATTCGGCTCCTCTTTTTATATCTTTTGCAATTGCTGCTCACTCTGGGGATCTACCTAGAATTCGATAGATTTATATCCTGCCTATAAGTAATTTCGTATATAGAAGATAATTTTTTCTTTTTAACAGGTCCTTCCATCCATCCACGAAATATTTATTCACGAGATCTGACGATTGATGATTTTATGAAAGTAGGTTTGAATGAATTCCGCTCTTTGATTTTGGTCTTTCTTGGTCACTATAAATTGGTTTAAAATGCGAAGAATTGACACATGAGCTTGTAGGGCCCGTTGAAGTCCCCGAATAAGGGGAAAAAAGAGGGCTATAAGTAGGCCGTTTACTATTGCTATAAGGGCTGCTCGCCTTTATACGGCTTGGCTTCGCTATCGCTCCTATGTAGTGATCGGCCTAAAAAGTAGTATTCCTACCATACTTTTATGCCTATTATCTAGTGCTAGAAGCTTCGCCAGAAGCAAGCAAGACGAGGTCGCTCTGCTTCGTAGACAAGGCTCGTTCCGTACTTTACTTACGAGCTCGTGTAGTACTCGCCCCTATCTCTAAAGGGGCTTATGCACTCCACTCGCTGTTTACTAAACGAGCGTTAGAGCGAGCGAGCGAAGCCTTCAATTTTGTGGCTTCCCCCCCCTCTCCCTCTCCCTCTCCTATGGTCGAGTGAGTCCCTACCTATGGTCGAGCAAGTTTCACTCCCTCACCCTACTCTTTCATTTCCGCTTAAGCTTCCCCCGTTTGGGGGATTAATTGATTGGATACCCGAGAACCATAATCTTTCCTAGGAACTGCTTCTACGACGATAGGCATAAAGGCATGATTAGTTCCACAAATCTCACTGCACTGACCATAGTAAACTCCTTCTCGTTGTACCGAAGTAGAGATCTGATTTAAACGACCAGGTACAGCATCACATTTGACACCTGAGGAAGGTACAGCCCAACTATGAGGTACATCAGCAGGTGTTACAATAATACGTAGATGAGTTTTGGCTGGTACAACCACTCTATTGTCCACTTCTAATAAACGTGATTGACCCAATTCTAGATCATCTTCTGGAATCGTATAACTGTCAAAAGTGAGTGACTGTTCATCGGAACTGTTATAGTCTGAATACTCATAAGTCCGATACCATTGATGTCCAATAGCTTTGATAGTAATGGCTGGATCTACTACTACCTCGTCCATTGAGTATAACAGAGCAAATGATGGTATAGCAATGAACATCAGGATGATACTAGGAAATATGGTCCGAAGAATCTCGATAGTAGTTCCATGAACAATCCTTTGCGGGATTGGATTTTTTTTATAGTGAAAATGCCATAAAGCGCGAACCAAGATCCGTGATACGAAAACCAAAATCAGAATGAGGAAGAAAAAGATATCGTGATGTAAGTCCATTATTCCTTGCATCATAGGTGTTGCTGCGTCTTGAAATCCTAATTGCCAAGGTTCCGCTGCATCACAAGGAGCAATTGTGAGGAATAGCCATTCTAGAACAATCATTTGGGTTGGTTCATTCTTTAACTGCTCTGCCCCCCCCCAAAAACAAAAAAAAGAAGAGAGACTTGTGCTTGCTCTCCCAATTCAGGAAGACGTAAATCGCCGGTTGGGCTGGTCCAACCAAGAAAAACATGGGACTTTTGGGCATTGCTTGGGCTAAGTAAAGCTTGAGTCGAGTTAAGTAAAGACTGGTTACCTATAAAGATCCCTCACTGCACACTTTCTATATATCTGTCCTCATTATCGGCTGCATGCTATCGGAGATAGAGCAATGGGAGGTTACACCACAATTCCGAATCCACTATTACAGTAATTTTTTTTTATGTCTTTATCCACGGGCAATGAGTTTATAATGTATTGGGCGTATCCGTTCCCTATTTATATACATTATTTTCGTATTAGCTTATCCGGTGCAGTTTATGCATGGCGAAAGGGAGCATTGGAATGGTCTTAGCTCCTGAATATTCAGACGAAAAAAAAACTTAACTTCAACCCCGGACACTTTTTTTTTATAATATATAAGGGATTCCTTCTCTTATCCTCTATATAGCTCGTCATTGGTCCTTCGCAAGCGCGCTCCGCGAGAACTGTACATCTTTCTTAGATGAGAACACGCAGACGCAGCAGTGCCTCAACCAATAAGCGCAGAGCGAAACAATAAAAGCAAGCGTGCTTTTATTATACGTTAGACGATGCCACCTCCCACTTTACTTTAGTCCACCCGGCATAACCGCATTTCAACCAACCGACTAACTTGCCTCTCCGGGATGAGAACCCATGATTTGATCTGCTAGCTTGAACGCCTGGATCATGCCGAGAAGAGAAAGTGAAGAAAAGACTGTCGGAACCGATCGGAGGAGTATTTCAGAGTCCATCCCCGCCTTTATTGAGAAGGAAGAGATATAAAGGTTGGGCATCCATCGCTTCCGTGATGACGCGGTTGAGTGTTCATTCGATCCACCACCCGAGGCCAGGCCGATCAAACCTATCCGTTTTTGGGTTCGATTCAGAAAGTGATCCATAAGCATCAGTAAAAGCAGAAGCATATCCAGAAGGCGATACCAACAGCAGTAGAGAAAGACTCCCGCTAATAGAAAAAGAGGCATATCTGCCGATGATAACGAGAGCAGTACCGATAGCACCAATAGCATCCCTTCCAGTTCCCTTTACTAGTAAGGGGAGCCATCACCAGGGCCTATGATCCAACCCCATACCGGGATGGATGCCCTTATGATGATGGGCGTGATCCATAGCCGATGTTGGCTAGAAGCAGTATCAGTTGAAGCTATGGAGCACCCTTCAAGTTTCAGATCGATATTGAGTTCCATATCCACAGATATTCCAGATGTAGAGACAGATCCAAAGCTATTTGATCGAGATCGAGTAGCTATAGCAGATCCATTTAGAGATCGGAACCCCGTTCAGGGTACACCCATTTTAGTAGCAACTGACCCTAAGCCGGTAGGTCTCGTTCAAAAGCCACTTTAGTTGACGTGTCCCAATCAATGTGCTCGGTAATGATGTTGTCATCGCTGATGCGCAAGTTGCTGAAGTTTATTTTCAGTGTCTTCAGCCAATTTCAACTCAAAAATATCTGATTTCTGACACAGGTGCATTTGAGTTTGCTAAGCGCTTTTGCGTCAAGGGTGGACGCGTGGATTTATCTGCCATGTCTGCTCGTTGTTTGCTTGCTTACCAGCATCCATATGGTGGCTATATGTAAAAAATATCCATTCATTACGAAGGTTCTCTACCTTAGTAAGGATGGGTGGTGGAGGGGGTCCTTGCCAAACTCAGTCATACAAGATCTCGTCACTTTGAGCGGGTTCTTGCTATGTACACCAAGCCTCGGGGTCACAATGACTATCCATTAGAATTGTGGCTTGGCAGAGTGAGCTTTCGCTTCCTTATCTTCGGGGTTCATTATCTCCTTCCTTCCCTTCTTAAAGAGACGAAACCTTCGGATTTAAAGGCGGCCCCTGATGAATTATTTCCAACAAAAAGAGTCCGGGACCACCTCTCCCTATGGTCGAGCAAGTAAACTACCTTACCCTTTAAAGTAAGCAAGTAAACTACCTTGAGTGGTCTTTGCTCAGAAACTGGATGAAGGATTGGCTTCGGTACGTCCATTGGTACTGGAGACTGGAGTGTCGCGAATTCACCGGATGTTTCCTTAAGTGACTTCTTTCCCGCGTCAGTCTATGAGAAATCATGGAGGATCAGACGCGAATCGAGTGAGCTCATTCGCTTTGGTCTTCTTTGGAAGATCTATGATTTGGTAGCGGAGAAGGGTGTAGCTTGGGGCCCGCCATGTCTTCAAGAACACCTTCCCGGATTTCGGGGATGGTTACTAGGAGGAGTCTCTGGCATGGATTTCTTAGTCGAGTCCGATGGTTTAACCCAACCTAGGGCAAAGGGATCATCATAAGACTTTAGGCGCACCTGGGGGAAGGACTACCCTTAAAATACGCTATTAATAAACGATACCGAATTAACTGATAAAGAGACGGAACTAACAACTGCCGTAATGAACCTAAACTAAAGATGGAAAGAGTCACTCACTGAATACCTATTTATTAAAGAAGACTGAGCTAGTCCTAAAGCCGAAAGACGAAGGCAGCAAGGCGAAAGGAACAAGGGCAAAGTCAGGAACAAGGATTGTTTGTTACACGACTTATCGATTTCACCGGCTAGCTGAGGCTAGCCCGTACTAACAGAAGGTCAGGAATGAGACAGCTACTAGTGGCAGAAGGAAAGAAAGAACTTTCAGAGGGAAGCAAGCCTATGACAGGAAGGTGGGTCAAGGTTTAAGGAGCCTGACGGTCAGTCAATCACTCGTCTAGGGCCTTCCTCGCGGTCAGGCAACTCTTTCCTCGTCGGCAATCCGCTGAGACAAGCTCTCCTCCTATTTCTGCACTGCTTCCGGTTGATGGCTATTATGCCTCTTCCTGCTCTTTTGACTTCTTCGACTCGTCTTCCAGCTCAAACTAGCCAAGACTCCTATTCCGGGTAGTGTTTTTTATAGTCCTTTGCTCTTTACAAACCCCTGACTCGTTCATTCACTCGCTTGGATTCAGTCTCGTTCGGTTGTTGATTAGTTCATCGGTAGTTGGTTAGATAGTCGTGGTTGGGTTATTCACTTGGAGTTGCTTGGTAACTTCCTGGCATTATTCCGCCCTTTCGGGTGTTGGATAGTTGCTCGGGTGGTGTATTGTATTGTGGTTGGTTGCATCAGTTGATTCACTCCTTCCTCAGCATTCGTCGATTGGTGGCGTGGGAAAGGGGCATTCGATCACGGGCAAAGATGTCGATGCAACTCATTATGCAAGTTCTGAATTCAAGGTAGAGGGGTTGCCTGATTCACCAGTCTTTCCTCCAGACTCATTGGTAGGGTGATGCTAAACTATCTTCTAAGGGTTGATACTATTACATAGGCTTGGGGCTCCCATGCTTTCCCACGGGTATTTTTCAGTTTGTTGGCTCCTCTTATTCTCAGCACATAGGGGGATTTCCCATCCATTTATCTTTCCATTCCTTCCCCTCATTCCAATCTTGAGGCGTACTACCATGATTCCAGGGGCCTCTTCCTCTCCCTCTCCCTCTCCTATGGTCGAGTGAGTCCCTACCTATGGTCGAGCTAGTTTAACCTTCCTCCAAGACTTGAATCAGGAATATCTTTTCTGTACTATGCCCTGCGCCTGGTCTTTCTTCTTTATTGCCTTGGCCTTTCACCGGATCGATCCCTTCCACCATTCCTCCAACAGATGCGGATGAATTAGCTGCCGTTATTCTTTCAACATTTGCAGAGCTAACCCCTGAAGTGACTTCAGTCCCGTGTTAGAGCTAACTGCTGCTTCTTCTATAGCAAGTGCCGAGCAGGAATCACTGCTTATTCGACCGGTAATGCCGTATGCCCCTCATGCTTTGCCTTGCCAGCTTTGCTTTGCCCAAGCCCTTTGACCCCCTGCACCTATAACATAACTATATGCTTCTTTCGAGGAATTATTATCGCTTAGCGCTTGTGCTGAGGAAGTGAAAGACGGTGGAGGGGCACTAGACTGACTCGCTTTTCCGAAAGGTTTTGTCTTCGCCTCAATCCCAGTCGCATTCGATCTAGAATTCTTCTTCTTCTTCCCCAGTGATGTCACCCTCGGCGGAACTACCTTAATGGAATTCCGGCTTCGCTAAAAGCACCTGGGCTATGCCTCGAACTCTCTTAACTGGCCAGGGGGTTAACTAAGAACTATATCTTCTCCGCATCAAGGAAAAGAGCAGAGATCTTTGTTGAAGACAGCACGGCAATGCGCAATCGCTAAACAAGACCACAAAAGCTATATCACAAAGATCAGTCTAACTAATCGGCCTAAGGCTTCTAGAGACAATTCCTATCTCGCCAAACTAAAGGAAAGGAGAAGAGCCTATTCTATTTCTATTCCGAAAGATCGGATTCTATACCACTAAGCGCCATTCGAACTTCCTGGCTAACACGAGGAATGGAAGAACAGCTTATTCGTATTAAACAGATCCATCTTATCAAAGAGCATTTACCCTTGCGCTGGGTCTTTCTCGCCTTGGCCTTTTGCCTCACTCCTTGAACAAGAGTTTACAGCTGACCCAGAGCTAGCCACACCTCCGAAAGACTCCATCACTTGACACTTTTTTATTCACCACCGAAGAGCTAGTGCGCAACTAGTGCCCAATGAAGACCCAAGCAATGCATCGAGAGGTCGACCCCGTCCCAACCACCATTCCATATTACGGCAAGGGGAGGAGAACAACTTCATTACTGGTGGTGGTATCTTCACGAGGGATTGGAAAAGCGATTTCTATAACCAGATAGAAAATAAGTCTTTTAAAGAGGGCAGCAGAAGCGAAGTAGAGGAGACCGGCAACTACTTAGCTGTCAACGACGTCCGCTTTCTTACAAATCTTTATCCTTCGAGACTTCTTGAGGCGCTTTAAGAAAAGAAGCCAAGCCTCGCGAACATATATGCACCTTCTTTGAAACATAACTCATAACTCTTTTCTCTTGAACCGCTCTTGGTTAGGAACTCAAACCCTAACCCTAACTCGAACTCAATTAGCAACATTAACTCATAACTCTTTCCCTACGGGCGAAGTTACAGTCTTATTAATATTGTAGTTACCGTTATTATGAATTAGGTATTACTGTTATTTAATGATATAATAACCCTCTCCTCCAGGCCATTAGTTTTAACCACCTGCGGGTAAGCCACCTGACCTACAAAGAAAGGGCCTTAAAACAGCGGTAAATGATCTAAATAGGAATCAGTTATCTTTTAAAAAGACTGCGGTTTTCATTGAGTTTAAACTAACACTGATTTAAAGTTAGGGGAGCAGTGTAACTGCCATCAACTCCTATAACTCTTTTCCTTAAGTTTAGGTTAGTTCCCTCTTAATTAGGTATTATGCAGAGTTCCTACCTAGAACTCCCTTATAAACTAGAAAGCTAACTCGAACTCGTAACTCAATTAATTTAAGTTACAGGTATGATAAATATAAGTTACTGTTATTAGGCACATCCTTCTTTCTTGTCCTTGTTGGGGAATCCTATATCTTTTAAGAAAAAAGAAGTTTGAAGTCCTCTCCTTTGCAGTCGAGTTACTTTATTCCTCATAGCTTCACTCTTTTCTTTTAGTTCCCTACGGGGTTAAGTTAAAGTCTTATTATTATTGATATTCCCCCTACGGGGAGGTTACCGTTATTATTATTAATAGAATTCTAATTAGTTACCAGTAAAGTATTATTAGGTATTAAAAGTCTTTTTAGTTAGGGGTGTAACTGGGGGCACTCCCCCGGAACTAAACTAAAGGGGTTATGAGTTAGAAGAGTTATTATGAGTTATAGCAGTTTAAGAGTTATAGCAGTTAGGGAGTTATGAGTTGCTAATTGTCATTCTCTTTAGTTCCCTACGGGGTAGTTACAGGTATGATAAATATAAATCTTAGTTACCGGTATTAGAAATATAAGTAATATAAATATATTGGTAGTTACAGATATTCTTAATTTGGTGGAACTGGGGGGTCTGGCGCAGTGTAACTGCCCCCGGAACTGGTTTAAAGAAGAGTTAATTGTCTTAATCTTTAGAAACTAATAGCTAGAAAAACAGGCTATTCCATCTAAGGCATAACATGAACCGAGGAATCCAACCAAATAGGAATGAATAGGCATGTGGGAACAGCATTGCTTGCATTGATTCAATTGATTTGAAGCGGCGGTTATACTATACATACAGACATAGTTTTCACTAGGGGTTTTTACCGAGTTGGTCACAAGCCCGTCAGAAGCAACCTCAGCAGAAAGCCACTCTTCCAGAGTCTCGTCCATCGTCTGCTTAGGCGACTATTTAATAGCCTTTAGATCTGCCTGTGAGTTAGGCCGAATACTCTAGGCTCCTTCCTCTGTTCTTTTTAATATACACTAAGCCGAAAGTCTTGGTTTCAATGACTCCCCAAGCCATGACCTATTTGATCCTTCAGAACCAGCTTCAGCATTGAGTAAAGAAAAGAAGAATTCACTATTGGATCCTTCAGCCGGGTGGACATCCAAATCTTAACTTTCATGAGCAGGAGCTGGAGTTTAGGAATCGGGTGTAGGTGCTGGCCATTCCATAGACGAGAGACCCGCTGACCCACTAGTGGTTTTATAAGGGGAGTTGGTAAAAGACAACAGGTTCAAGACAAAGGTATGGCACCGGGAGATGGAGCGAAAGCACAAGGCCAGTTCTCATCAACTGAGAGCTCCACTCCAAGAGAGGGAAAGCAGCACAAGGTGAGTTCCGTGAGACCTATGAATGCTTTGAATGAGATCTATTAGGTTAGGAGACCCTTTGACCATTTAAAATCCATATAGAACAGTAGAATAGAACGTCGAAGATAAAGCGCCTTTTAAGGATATGGGAATCAACTTCGCCTTCATCTCCTGGTCCGGCCCCGGCAAAACCCTTCTTTCGAGTCCACCTTGAGGGGCTGAACTAAATTCTTCCTCTCCAGTACCCTCCGACTGACTCTCCGTCCTCAACTCATTCTGACACTGTGAGATCCTATGGTCACGCCTTAGTCCGAAGAGCTATAGGGCTTTTGGGCATTATTAAGAAAATGGACTCTCCACCTATTTCATTGTGTGCTTACTCCCCTTCTGCGCTATCAAATATCATAGCATAGTATATAGCGTAAGACTTTGCTTGCTCCGAGCCATCTTGTTAAGGAAGGGCGGCTAGGGTGGGAAAAATGCAGAAGAATGAAATTCCAAAGAAGGAGATAAGAAGGAAGACTCTTCGTTGTTGAATGCGGGTCACTACATAGGTGGAATTTTATAAGCTCCTTTAGGCCCGCCCAGCCCGTAGAGTCTTAGGGGTTTTCCCACTTTCCCTGACGCAAGGTCGGGGTCGTTACGAATAGGACAAATATACACCGAGCCTTTGAAGGATGAGGTTCCAGTTCGCCATTCCTATTATTTATAGGCTTCCAGTCTCCTCAGAAGTCCGCTCTTCTATCTTCGCAGAATTCACCTGGGTCTCTTACTCACCTTCGCGTCTAGGGCATGATGTCTTTATTTAAGATGAAAAAATGGGTCAATCGTCTTGTTATTCTCAATCAATTCTTCCAGGCCTCTCTACGGGATTGGAAGAAGGAGCTTTCACCCAAATAAATGACCTCCGAACCGTGTCATTCTCGAAGTATGGCACAACACTTTGTCGAAAACACGAGGCGGGAGTGCGTCGAAGCATGAATTGACCTAGCGACGTGCACCTTGGGTAAGGTGCACTAGCGAGCGACTTCCTTCCCCAATAATGCCGCTATCATGCGCGAAGTGAAGCTTGATAGGAGCCCGAGCTAAGAGAATAGAGCAAACTCGACGTCACAAGGGGATAGATCGCTTAAGGGAGCAACTCGAGATAGATGCAAGATTCTTTCTCCTGCCCTTCACTTAGAATAGAAAGAAAAGTCCATTTTTCAGCACGCACTAATTCCTACGTTTTGTCGGTCGAATAGCCTTCTTGTGTGACCTTCAAAGCCTGATTAATGCGCCTTAAAGCGCTTTTGTGCTTCGCGTCGAGCCTTGTTGAGTTTTTCTATTATAAGGAAGGGGATGATGTATGATACCACTCAATGTCAGCCCAAAGCGGGCTTTAGCGCTTGCTCGCCAAAGCATGAACCGATCCGGCTGTAACGTCAACTACAGCAGTGGAGGCACGGTAAGCCAATTCTCCCGACATTAGGTCAAGATACGAAACTTCAAAGACTTGGTTCTGGTTTTATACCCTCTGACCTTCTTCGGAATTTAGCTCTGACTTTCCTTGCCCGAATGCTTCAGTGTAATTAATTGTCACACTCTCTCTAGACCCAACCACGACCCCCGGACCAAAAGACGTAAAGAACGCGAAGCGTGAAGTGCAATTAGATCTATTTTGAGGACGAGTTTCAGGCAGAATGGAGGGTTCGGTTCCTGCCCAGTTGTGGGCACTCCGCCGACGCGATATCAGCAGGTTCAATTCCGGACTTGGATGTGCTCGCTCGTCGTGCTGCGATTCTTAAATCAGTATAGATCTTTGTGCGTCTCACTTCTGAAAGATAGGTGGTGCAGCAAGGGGCGATCGATATGATATAGCCAAGCAAAATCGGTTAAAGGTGAATGAAGAAACAGACAGAGGTGCCATATCTATTGTAAAGTTATCTAATCCAGTTACTGAATCTTATTCCTTCAAGTAGTGAGACGCAAAAGGAAAGGCGGAAGCGGAAGCAGACGGGCATCATAAATAGCCCCTTTTTCAATTTCTTAGGTATTACCATGACCTTGAGGTACCCAAACTAAGGTTTTCGGCAAAGAAGTTTTTGGGGTTTCATCAGCCAAGCGCAAAGAAAGCATCCAAGTAAGAGTCGAACCCACGAGCATCAGGTATTCAGTGGGCTCCCATCCAATGTCCAAGGGCCGGGCATAGGCAGCAAGTGAAAGCTTGAGATGATATTGCTCACCAAGCCTAGTATTAGTCTTAGTATTTAATTGGAAATCCCATAGGCAAAGAAGTCTCGTAGTTCCACAAATCGGTAGGTACTTCACCAACTGTGAAAAAGAGAGGCTAGCGGGGAACCCTCAAAAGTTCTGGCTAGAGAAAGTCATTTTTGAACATCCCGATGCCCTATGTGATTTAGTGTATCTCACGATATCAAAACCCGTGTTTTTCTGTAAAAAAATAAAGTAAAGTTTTTGACCCTTCATATAGATACCGAAAACCCGGCAATTTCAGGGTCAGCTAGACTCGCGTACCGCACAAAGATGTAGGAGATGCGGCAGCTCTGTTCCAGTCAGCACTACAGCTAACACAACTACGAGCTAAGGCACAGAAATAGTACCAGTAGGAGCGAAGCAAGCTTTTTCCTTTCAGTCGAGTGAGTAAACTATCCCAGTAGTGCACCCGGCCTGCCGGCCCCCTACACACGTAAGGGGCTAGAATTTCTATAGTTCGCGGAGCAAACTTCCTTACTCTAACAAGTAAGCTAGTAAACTAGCTCGACCATAGGGAGAGGGAGCGGAACGCATTCAAAGAAAAACTCTAATTTGTTTGTAGAGCCACGCAATTCCGTTTCGATAAACTACCTTGCTTAAATAACAGCTATCGCGCATTATTCACTCCACTTACTACTTATCATTCTCCTTGATATTGCAGGAAAAGAAATTATTATGTGCACAGGGGTTCTGACTCGTAAGATGAAGAGGAAAAGTTAAGAAGGAAGTCCCCAAAGTGGTCACACTAAATCAACCTGGGATTCCCTGCTTTTCAAGGCAAGGGTTTCAAACTAAATTGTCCGAGAAGATATTCTTCTTTTCTTAGGACTGAAACTAATTCCCCTGCTGTAGCCCTTTCAAACGGACCCTATCCCGTTGCTTTCTCATATGAGATAAAAGCACTCTCTTGAATTGACTTAACTGCTTTGACTTACTGAAGGGATAAGGAAAGAGTGCTTCCTTCTAATGGTGTCACTGGCCTGGCTAAGAGATTGCAAAGCTATAAAACAAAGCAAACTCGCCACCATATAAGCAAACTTGGCTGCCACTACAACTGTAACCCAGGAAGGGATTACATTTTTCGACCAAAGGTTGCGGGATTAGATTATGCTAGTCTGGCATGACATCAAAGAAAACTACAACTCCAACTGGCTAGCCGAAGAGAGTATGCTATGAAAAAAGAACCTTCTTTACTTTCAGGAAGATATCCCGTTTGCCTTTGCTTACCCTTCAGACCTAAAAAGATTCTCTTTTATTTAGTGTCATGACGGGCCGATAGAGGAGATTCAATTACTAATTACTTAATAAATAAGTAGAGGAATTATCACTGGCTCGAAATGCATGTATACAAAAAGCTTGTTGGCTTGTTCGCTCGGTAGGAAAGGGAGCACTTGTAAGAAGAGGCCCTTAGAAAGCTTAACTTGTTAGACCGAGGAGATTGGCAGAACTGAGAGTCCTACTAATCTTATCTACGGTATCACTTTTCAAACTCTTATCAAAGAGATCCTTGGGAGGCCTGCTATCTATGGTATCCTCGGTATGACGATTAATGGCTCTTACCTAGCTATTGCCCTGATCCTATTCGATCGTATAGAACGCTACTATAGACCCTAGCTATTCCGCCCTATCAAAGCCCAGAGCAAAGAAGGATGGAGGGACAACAACCCCTGAGGGAAAGGCAGAAGCATAAGCACTGACACGAGATGTCCTTATCATCACTCTTTCTCGATCGAAGGCTTTAGCATTCCAATCTGATCTAGTTGCTGCTTGCCCATTTTCATTCAATAATCCCGCCTTTGCCAATAGACTGAAAAGCTTTCAAATCCCCTTGACTCATCTAATGCTCTCCCACTGGCAGGAAGTAGAACTGCAACTGCTGGAGGGGCTCCCTGGAAAAAAAAGAAGGAAAGAGAGATGGTTTTGACAAAAAGAGATGGAATTTACACATGAAAGATAGGTGGAAGTAGGCCTATGTGCGTACGGAAATGGCAGTTTTTCTTGTTCATCGGCCGGACGGAGGGGACTCGCTGCTAGCCCTCGGCGATTGGGAGGGATATGTGCTAAGGGAGTTATGGTTCAACAAGCTCAACAAGAAAGGGAATTTCGGTTAGTGTTCTATCTGAACCAGGTTTAGTCCATTCATTACAGGTTACGAACTAAAAGAACTTCCCTGCCATAGAAGGTTACGGGGAATCAGTCCCGGTTGACCGAGCAGAAGAGTGCCACGCTGACGGAGCAGGAGAGAGCCCCCTTAGAGAATGGGCGACGAGCGATTGGAATAGGGGGAGTTGGGAAGCGCTTGAGGAGAAAGGTCCACTCACACCCGTGGCAGGTTAAGGGTATAGAAAAGGGTTCCATCTTACCCGAAATGTCGAAATGCTGGTTGATACGGGGTAGGGGGAGATGGTGACAACTGCCAGTCTACGAAGCCGTGGAATAGCAGGCAGGCAACCCTTCATTAATAGACGGGGGAATCAGGGGGTTGCTTACTCTCGCGACTATACGCGCAGGAGGGTTGGGGACTCATGGAAAGTGATGAATAGAATCTGCGAATCGCAGTATTCCCCGGTTCCAGGGTTCCGACTCACCCTCCATTAAGAAGCATCTCATTCAAGTCCACTTTTCGCTGTTCGACATAACTGGCGAGTCACGTCAACCGCCTTATTGTTGGTAGGGCACTCTAGAGCCATCATTCTCATTTGGTCTGGTTGTATAGCGGAGAAATGACGTCGACCCGATCTCCCTAAGCAGAGCCCTTTTTGAGGTAGAGTGTTGCTGCTCATATGACTGAGAAACCGACCAAACCCGTTTCCCCTACTATGCTACCATTCAGGGATAAGGTTTAGTAGACGGCCTACTATTAGAATCAAATCATCTGGTCAAAAAGGGTGTTGGTCGATTCGGTCAGAAAAGGTGTTAGAGAATAGGAAATGGTCATTAAGGGTGATGGTCAGAACGGGTGCAATCTCCTACTATTCGAGAACCAGCTCTTATATACGTGTTAACAACTTGAATGAGGGGAATAGAAATAGTAGGGTTTGTTTCCACCCATCCTCAGAAGTGACCGGTCGATGACATAAGGGGCCGTTTCTCGTGAGGGTCGAACGGGAACCCGATCAATCTCGAGCTCAAACTCGGACCTCCCGTCCGTTGGCATTTCGTCCGTTGCTTACTTCCTAGTCGATTCTACTCATCCGGTCACTCTAGTCTCGCCTCGGCTCTTCCCCGGACATGCCTAGGGTGGGGAGACGAACAATCTCAGCTTGTCATCTCGTTTCCCTCGTATCTCGTGGAGGGAGTATCATATGGACTTCCCGATTTCTGGCTCGAAAGGGAGTTTACTTGCTCGACCATAGGTAGGGACTCACTCGACCATAGGAGAGGGAGAGGGAGAGGAGCAGGAAAGCTTTCACTCGATCGAATAAGCGAGATTTACAATAATCGAATATGCTTTTCCCTCCCCCTTCTATCCGACCATCTATCCATTCGGTAAAGATGCCCCTCAACAAGCTAACGATGAATAAGAAAGCACTCGATCGACAAGTAATAGTGAGCTGCTTCCCCGCTATCCGATTAATGGAAGCAAATTGGAGAGACAGAATTCAATGCCCTACTTTTCCAATAGAAGGCCGACTAACCCACTATTTCTTAATGACAGACTCGAATTGAAAGACTTCATGCTCGTGTCGGGAGGGAAGGCCATAATGAATAGTAGGGCCAATCAGACGAGTGAGTCGATCAAGCAATCAAGAAAAGGCATTCTTCTCGATCAAGCAATCAAGCTCTCACATTATCTGCCTGCTCTCACACCCTCCCTCTCACAGATTATTCAAGAGCTTCCGTCCACTCCCAAGGTAGGACGATAAAGCTTCTCCTTCTATTTTCACGGTTATTGGTAAGCCCTCTCACATTCTTTCCCCGTTTCTCAGTGGTAAACCCCTTCAATTAGAGGGAGAAGAATAGTAGGTTGGAAAAGTTGAAGGAGAAGGTGGGCCCGTATCGCTCCCTCGGGAGAAGAAACGGTAGCTTTCATTCTGTCTCTCCAATCCTTTCTCGCCGGGACTTGCTGAACATGATAAGGTCGTTGCAGGAAAAAAAACCTCCACTTCCGGGGTGGGTCGATAGGAATCTGTCTATTAGGTGAAAGCAATCCGGCCCAGGTGGGTTCCCACACTCAAGAAATAAGAAAAGAGAACCACCTTGAGTTCGATCCACAGATGAAAGGGAATCGACGGGGTCTACTGTTGGGGCAAGATCTGGATCTGTTGAATCTGAATCAGTTCTTATTCTGTATGTACCTTCTCCATTTGCTGGACGATAGCCGCCTCCATCTGTATAGCTGCCTTATCCATCTGGACCTGCTCCATCTAGATTTGTTGGATCTGGATCGGAAGAAAGAGAAGAAGCTCTTCTTATCTTTCTGGGTAGGGATGACCAGAAGGGTTTAATATCGATATTACTAGTCTACTAGAAACGTAAGGAGAAAACCAACCGGGGGTACGATCGATTATGAGGAGAAAAAGAACCTACCTTTCCTCCGCTCTCCTCATGTGGGAAGACGTAGTAAGGGTTGGACGACTTACTTGTGCCCGAATCCACAGTTCCATCCAAACCCGGAGCATTTCAATTCTATAGAGAATTTCTTTCACTGGGGGAGTACTAATCAAAAGGGGTTGTATTCGGCCCAAGCTCAGGTTTTGGTTCTCCACCTTCATCCCTCCACATATCGGATCCAGCCGATGATTAACACAGCTTGAGGGGAACAGGTTTTGGTTTTCCGCCTTATTCCGGGCCGATGAGGACCAGTATTCTATTCCCATTCTATTTCCAGATGATTCCTATATGTCCCATTCCGGTCGCAACGACCCGGATACAAGCTCCGGGGGACCTAATTGGGGAAAGTGGATGAGGAGAAATAGTAGCAGATTCAATGGTGGAACCTTCGGGTTATTGGTCAAAAAGGGAATGTCCTATCACGTATTAACCACCGGGTTCGGATGCCACTTTCCGGTTAGGATGCTTTTCACACACCGAAGAATTTGTCTCAACGATAATCAAAAGAGCCGCATTAGATTCATTCGAATTCGCTCTTATCCTTCCCTCTAGAATGGAATAGCCTTCCTTCCCAGTGGTGGCTCGGGGATTGGACACGAATAGAAGCAGCTCCAGTTCCAGAGCTTATCCCAATAGATCTAGCGGATCTAAGGGGTTTTTTCTCCTTTTCTTGGGAGAGTCTCTCCAGCTGGATCATGAGGGCACAAAACACCTTTGACTAGGTTCAAGCCTAGCCTAGGATACCCCGCTTCCGCATACACACCAGGGAATGAATTTGGAGAAGGATCAAAAGGAATTGGACTTGCTAACCCAATTGACGGGAATGGATGAGCAAGAAGAGACAGATTGATGACAAGAGGATCCAACAAATCCAGATCCAGATGGATAGGGCTAATACATTCCATAAGGATGCTCAAATTCATGAAGTCTAATGTCTCTTGATTCTCCAAACCAGTACCCACTTTCGACACAGCATATAATGATGGATCGATATGAGCAGGATTTGAATCCAATGTCGTTCACGTACCAGTCCTCTTTTGATCATCATCCCCTTATCGATGAATACGGAAGGGCGAATCCGGAGATTATCCGTACGTCGTCCAACCAACCCTATAGCTGGAAACCTTTTCTTCGGGGTCGATTGACTGAAGGATCTCCCTCCTCCAACTATTTCAACTCTCTGTTATTAGTATGGCGAGCCGAACTAAAGGCGGTTCTCTTCTCAAATGAATTGCAGTTTGACCCAATAGTGAGTAGCCTTTCTTCTTTCTTCTCGGTCCGCTTTGGCTCCTGATCTTGAGCTCGCTTTTGTTCAATTATAAATAAAAAACCGCTTTGATGGAGATTTGTAGCATCATTCAAGTAAATACAGATTGAGATCGTAGAAACATGAGCTTGTGATATAGCTACACCTAATTCCGGACCGGTTAATGCAAGAACTATAAATAAAGGACCAGGATCTCCTATAAAAAATAAAAGATCATTCATACATAGCATAGTCCAAGCGAACCCACTTAAAATCTTTACTGAACTATGACCGGCCATCATATTAGCAAATAAACGTATTCCTGAGCTTAATGCGCGAAAACAATGAGGAATTAGCTCAAGGAGTACTAAAAAAGGTGCTAACGGCAGTGGGACTCCTGCGGGTAATGAGAAGCTTAAAAAATGAAGCCCATTTCTTTGAAATCCCACTATAGTAATGCCAATAAAAATAGAAAATGAGAGACCCAAAGTAATGAGAAAATGACTTGTAACTGTGAAGCTATAAGGTATCATACCCTGGGGATTACGAAATAACGAAAAAGTAAAAGTGACCGAGATGCGAGGGAAAAACTTTTGTTTCACATTTCCGGAAAGACCGCCTATTTGTTCGTTTACCAGGTTCGGTACGAAATCATAAATAAGCTCTACCGAGGATTGCCAAGCATTTGGTACTGAGTTTCCTCCTCCGTTTTTAGTAACAAAATGAACCAGAAGTAGGACCAAACTGAGAGTTAGCAGCATAAACAAAGAAGGATTTGTGAATGAGAAATACAAGTTTCCTATATTCATAGGAATCAATGGGAGAATGGCAAATTGCTCAAGCGGGCTGTTGGGCGTAATCGAAAGTATCATGACTTATTAAGATTCACTTGTAGTTCCGCTTCTTGTTCTAACAGAAAGACTTGTCGGAAATCTGGTTGGTCCAACCAAGAAAGGCATGGGAGTCTTTGGGCATCTCACAGTAATGCAACGATCAACTCTTCTTCCTCTGTTCGGAAAGTAGCTGATAGAGTTTGCACACAACTATGACCCTCTTTTTGTACCAAAGTACCTTCCCCCAAAACTTTCTCGGAACGGGGTCTTTGGTACACGCCCAAAGAGAGGTAAAAAAAAAGGAAAAAAGCCATCGTAGCAACTTGAGTTTGAATAGGACTTGATTAAGTCCTATCATCCTCATGAGAATAAAAAAAAAGGGGGATGGCATGGCAGGTACTATCTCGGTAGGTCGGAGAAATTCAAAGGATAAAAAAAAAAAAAGGGACAGCATCGAAGCTACTCTCTCGGTAGGTCGGAGAAATTCAAAGGATAAAAAAAAACTTTGAATCGAATTCTACGCTTTCTTCTCTTATGAAATTTCTAGTTTGTGATCGTCTCCCCAATATGAGATAGGTTGCAGCTATAGTCAGAACTCCAACTGGGACAATCTAGTTTAAACCATGACCATCTTTTTCTCTTTATATCGCGTTATATTATATATATTATATATTAATTAAGGCTTCTACCGCCTCCAATAATACAGTACAACACGAATTTTGGGAGGTTTCTTTTCTTCCTCTCTTAGTATTAATGCCTTTGTCCGGAGGCCTTCTTGCACCAGCTCTTAAAGAGAAAAGACTGTCTTAGTGTATGTCCCACGACCTGTGGGACCGACAGTAAGTAGTTGGAATCATCAACTTTATCGATCTTGGCGGGTCGCTTACACGGAGGTAGAGTCAGCTGACCGTTAGCGATCAACATGTCAAAGATGGCGTATACCTTGCTTTCATCGAAATCCCCGACTTTAGAGAGTCGTTCTTTGAGAGAGATTTTCTTTGCCTGCTTCTTTTCATCCCCGTTTTCGTTCTTTTGCGCAGGGGTATGAGGGGTTAGCCTCAGAAGGACAACTTTTTGGATAAGGCGTTAAGGCGGCCTTCTAACCCTCGGCCTATCTGGTCCCGTGCGGATTAACACCCTTTCGTTTCTATCGAAGGCAGCCAACCATATGAAAGCATTTGATCGTCGCGGTTTAACCGGTCAGGGTCTAGCACTAGACCTGAAAATGGAAGGGCTGCACTTCACGTTGATGTCGGCTATGCGCCTTTTGCATCCGATGACTCAGTTCACAGACCTAGTAATTCAAAGGAAGAAAGCAGATGGCCGGCTTCCCTCCTCCTAGTATCCTTACTGGTTGTCTGTCTTTTCTTTTAGGCCGAAGAGGGGAGGTCCAAGTTTTAACCTGATGGGGCACTAATAGCGATACACATTCCCAGTGTCTCGATAGCTCATAGGCGGAGCCCTATTGAGCTGCGCTTCTTTCGCCTTACTTACCGCGTATCCAAACGAATAGATTGAAGAAGTAAAGTGGTTTGGTTGTTGTGCGCGCCGGAGGCCTAAGGGGTAGTCGAGTTGCTTACGAGGGGTGCTGTACGCTAACAGTAATTACCTCCCAGGAAGGAGAGCCGCATAAAAAGAGACTCTAAACAGACTGTATTAGAGCAGCAGTCGGACTTGTTGCAAGAAAAGGTAGTTGAATGTGTTAGGCGAAGAGAATATAGCACGTAGAAGCTTATTATAGAGTCGGTAGTTCGACGGCTTAATGCTTGCCAAAGAGAGTTCTATAGCCCTTAGGATAAAGATATGACCGTAGGATTTCATAGAGAGAGCCTTTGGGCTCCTCTGAAATACCCAAAAAATGGATTGTATTCATGTTACCACGTCAGATGGTTGAAAAAGGGGTTATTGCTACCTAAATATGGCTTTATAACTCGTTTTAGCTCTGGACAAAAGATGGGAACCAGGGAGTCAGACCAAAAAGAATTAGTTCTTTGATCCATTTGGTGTCCGGAAATCCCTCATTGATAGATATAAAGAGAACACAGCTATTGAAGCTATTGAATCAACTGTGGGACTTGAGCTAGTTGGCATATCTTAACTTTTTGAATCTTCCTCTATAGCATCCGATTACTGATTCTTTTTCTGACACAAACAAAGAAGATAGAAGAAAATCTTTGCACTGTATTCGCGACAGAAGGGCTTTGTGCAAGTGAAGAAGAAAGAATGCTTGAGATTCCAAGTAAGGCATTCTCCCCGCTAGGGGAGGTAGGAAAAACCTCAGTAAAGATATCACTCACGCGGTAGTTTACTTGCTTACTCTTTATTTATTTTCTCTCTCAATGCTCGTGCAAAGAAGATTGACTGATGCCATACTCTTCTATAATAAATAGTTATTCTAGTGCAGCTAGGAGAGCTAACTAAGACTAGGAGCTGTTCGGGAGAACTCCGATTTAAGACGATTTTAAATAGACGAGATCAGATCGTAGAATATCAAAGTCTGTTCCCGCGTCCCTGGTTCTATCAAACCAGACTATTTCATTCCAGGGAGCGCTAAGAAGCAAGGCCGGAGTGAGATGAGCGTAGGTTAGGTCAGCTACCAACTAAGCTAGGAAGCCGGGAAGAGCCGGTACGGCTAACTTTCCGATGTGTTAGTGTCGTTCCGAACTCTTAATTGACTACCGGCATGCTCAACGGCCTAGGAGCGATTGCCCGACAGCCATAAGACCTGACCGCTATCAGACTGAGGAGTAGATTTCTTTCATCGATCACCCATTCCCCTTTTACCCAATGCCCTCAATCGACGGGAGAAGAAACCGAACGTACTGTCAAGGGCTTACTGAGGCCCCATCTGCATTCCTTCTTGCACTAGAGGCCACCACAAAAAGCCTTGTGCCAATCCCGCAGCGTCGAAACCTTTCTCTTGAACCACGGGTCGTTTCATACCCACCTGCACTTGCAAAGGCAGACGCATCCCTGGCTTCGTACGGATAGATACACGTCTTCGAATCTCTAAACTCCCACCCTCTATCGGAACTCCCATACACTCATCTCCATACAACATGTCCGCCCGTATAAGCCAAGTCTAACTCTTCTGAGTAGTCAAACCCCCACGGAGCGGTAAAAGGGCTGGGACGCTTGAGCAGGGGCTAAAGACAGGTACAGGTGTGACTATAAGCGAGCACTTTACTTTCCTTGGTCTGCTTGTTCATTCGGAGGATTGACCAAGAGCGCTCGGTGTGATCTACTGACGAAAAGTCTGCCCATACGTCCGTTTTTCGTACCTCACAGGTGATTCACCCTAAAACACAATTCTTGTGCGTATTGAGGGCGCAACCTCTGAATCGATTTACCTAAGACTAGAACAGTCCCCCCGGGAAGTCGGGTTCCTTCTCTTCTTTTTACCCGCCCACGGCCCGTTCCCCGGAAGTGCCCCCAACCTCTAAAACCTTACGCGGGGGGATAGCATAGCACAGTACTTCGGGCCTGGAGTGAAGCAGTCTGGTTCTTTAGAACCTGGGGCGAACGAACAGCTCCTTCATCTCGGAGGGGCAACTCCTTCACTTTTAAATAAAGCGACGCCCCACCGTGCCCACCCAACAAGCTAGGTTGCTTGCAAGACAATTGCAATACAATCCGCAATGCAATCATTCAGAATGAAAGGATTTAACAACTCTGGGTAGACTTCCTGTTTCATAACAGCAATAGCAATAGCTAAATTTCAATAGCTGTAGCTGAGCTACCTAACAAGACCAATCAGATCATTTTCAGTCCATCGCTCATAAAGAACCAATAATCTTTCCGAATTCTGGCAGTAAACTAAGCCAAAAAGAATGGCTTTTATCCTAAAGAAGCAAGGCCCTTGCGTGTTAGACGCTACCATTTTCTTGCTTGTGCATGCCAACTTCCAATTAAAATATAATAGAAAAGATAGGTCTTCCGCGAGTGCTCTAGTGATGCGGCCTCGCTAGCTTTCTGATAAATAAGATGAAACTCTATAAAATGAAAGTAATCACACGACTATCTATATAAAAAAGAACTCAACCGCGGGACCAAAAGAAAGATTGATAACTGATGTCAGGTAAGGGATACCGCCACCAGAGAAGCCTGCCGTTGAGCCGGCTTACTCGCCCACCATGTCAGCGCCTTCGGGTTAGTTCTTTATGGAGTGCTTTCTTTCATAACAATTCTCCTTATGGAAGTCCCCCACAAGATCAAGAATGCTTGTTGCCGCGGCTTTCTTGGTTTTTCGCTTGGTTTGGCTGGCTCAGTTGCTATTGCTACGGTTGCTTGCAAGACAATTGCAATAAGCCGCTTAACTGATTTAGTTTAGGAGTGCCGGCTCCAGGATATTGAATATCTGGGACTGAGAGTGCCAGGCTGCGACCCATCCTTGCAAAGCAAGAGCGAGGCCAAGAAGCAGCAAAGCAGCACTCGTACACTAGAAGGATGGGGCATGGTGGATCGCAACCATGCTACAGCGGAACCACCGGGAGATTTGTAAACAACCGTCGCAAGCAACCTGGTTCTGTCATACCCATATCAAAAAGGTAACAAGGTTTTTGAACTCCTCGTAGCGTTAGCTATAGCTACTTTTGGCAAAGAAGCCATCGAGCTGAGAGAGATCCTCTCTGCTCTTCCAACTCGATCTTCGGCGGGATCTAATGCTTTCCCGGTAGAGGTTGCTTGCAATATCGGCTAACTCAAATGAAATAGAGACATACATTCTTCTTCCTAAACCTGAACAGCAAGCAGTTCTTGACGGAAAGATCCAATCTTCTAAATTTCGATTCTTTTTGAGTCACTTTCATGACTTCACACAAACCTAATCACGCAATCGAAGTGTTAGCATTTTGCAAGCTCACGCTTCAGAGGGATTAGCTATCTCAAAGCACGTGCCCTCTCTTACCAAAGCTGTCATCCGAAAGGCTTGTTCTCACTATAAACTACGCAATTAGCTGTTCGAGCCAGCAACACAACAGGAGACAGAGAAAAAAGAAATGGAAAAGAAATCCCGTCTTTTGTTTAAAGAATCGAAATTTAGTACGGGCGTCATGTACCTCACCGATGATGCGATGCTATGCGACGACAGAGACATAGAGGCGGGACGTTGCACTATCAAGACTAGGGAGGGAAGAGTGAAAGCTTCAGTTCCTTCCCGAGAACGTAGAGTACCTTGCCCGTCAGAGTATAATGTGTCTCAACAGGCTCGGTTCGGGACTATGTGAAGCAGTTCACAACCGTCGATCTTGGACGTCACCGAGATGGGGGAGAAGGATCGACTCTTCTTCTCATGGACTCAAAAAGTGGGCGGAGCTAGAGTTGCCAATAAGTGAAGGACTGGGCTTCCGCACTCGCTGCAGCCGAGCGCCTCGAAGTTCAGGCATCAGGTTGGACAAAGAAAAGAGAAGTCGAGTGGGCCTATATAACTCCTTAGAAAAAAAAAAAAAAATGGGAATGGATCCGCGCGCGGAGGGACAAGTTTGCTAGTGACCAAGCATCGAGTCAAGCTAGCTAGAAAAGACTAATGCCCAAACAAAGGGTGAAGAAAGGCTAGTCATATTCTTTTCACTGCCCTTATAAACAATCCTAATCAGTCACTTTATAGTACTCTTTATTTCGTGCTTTCCCCGAGTGGGGCACACCAATAGGGCTTCTTATTTTGCTGCAAAGTCCCTTGACACCTTTCTTAGTGAGTACTTAAGTCGTACTCGTAGATCGTAGTTCGATCGAATATAAGATGCACGCTCCTATAATTTATTTTTCTTCCCCAATTCAGAGTACAAATAGACCAAAGACCAGGCTTGAAGAAGCTGCTTTGATAGAACCAGGGACAATCTATCTATTAACTGGTAAAGGTACCCCCCAATAGGAAACCAATGAGAAAGAATCACCCATAAAAGATGTGGAAGTAGGGATTCCAGCGAAAAAGGGACTAAGTGGAGAAGTAACTAGGAGAATAAAGCAAGAAAGAAAGTAAACCTCACCCCAGGTAATCACAGCTTTCTTCCCCTCAGGTCAAAGAGTAAGAACTCGCTTTCGAGCTAACCTTACATGGAGCTACCTGCCAACAAGCAAGAAGAGTTCTCATTCACGGCTAACTAAGCATTCGTTCGGAGTTGACAAGGGAGAGGGCTTACTTTCCTATATTATGTTATGATGGATAGGCTGGCTGCACTCCCTTTGAGGTAAGAACAGTTCCTTTTGATTCAATTGCAAGAAAACACCCTCTTATGATTATGATACGAACACTAAGCCAAACATTTATATGGATTCCTAAAAAATGAAATAATAGACTATCATGTCATAATATATGACAGAAGCATCACTCTGTCTGTTGGATGCCCTTCTTCACTGCAAACATTTATGTGTTGCCCTTTCTTTAGATTGAAGATCAAACTGACAACCATCATCCTATCTTATTCCTCAAAAACCCGGCCAAAGAGAGAAATTACTTTTTTTAAAAAAGGGTTTACCCCTTGTATCTCCATAAACACCATTCACAGACCCGTATACTATGCAAAGGCAAAGAGATTATATATATTTATATATATCTAGTGGAGGGGATCATAATCAGGTCAAACGAAGCTCGATAGGCGCCCGTGCATAGCTCGGCGCCTAAGAAAAGTTGCAGTACTTGGCCGAGTTGACTCATCAGTAGTAGTTCTACCAATTTTTTATTTTTTATTCAGTTGAAGAACCACCAGTTTTTTTCACCACTTGCAATCCGAGTAGCAGATCCAAATGCTTAGCTACCAGTAGCATCCGAGCCAGATCTTAACCAATGGATCCAGCTGCTTTCCCGTATTCCCTATTCCGGCATTAGAATGTTCCGACCCTTGAATGGATTTCTCAATTCAACATTGAGCCGGCCCCGCTTTCCTCTCCCGCGGCAAGAGCTCGTTCGCCAAGTCCGAACTCCCACTTTATCGTCGATGACGGCTCTCTTCGATGCTAGCAACCGCGTTTGACCCTTTTCCGCGCTTCTTTCAATTTCCTTACATTCTAGCTGAAGGAGAGACTTTACCTTTACTTAGAGAGGGGCAGCAATACTACTACGCTCTTCCGTGCTCGTAGGTTGACTTCCCTTATGCATCCAGCCGCTTCACTAATGTGAATAGGTTATACAGAAGGGTGGGTTGGTTATATACTCTTATGCGCGTTCCTTCTTCGAACCTTTTGGTATGTATTGCCCCCTAACTATAGATCAGATCCACCAGACGAGAAACTCAATTCCGCACTGCTGCTGAGTCGTCGGACTTATCCACCAAGGGATTCGTGGAATTTCTGTGGATTGCGTTGGAGGAAATCTACCAAAGCTAGGCAGATAGATAGACTCCTTTCCCGCTGCTAAGGGGGAGCAAGAAACTAAATCAAATGATTGTTTTTTAATCAGCGCCCCTTTTGGGTATGCAGGTACTAAGAGTCTTCTCACTACCAACCAGCAGACATCGTCTGGCTGGGTCTTGCCGGTATCAACAACAAGAGAAAACAACCAAATGGAAACAGCAACTAACTATGGCTCTTGGCCCAGACAACGCCCTAGGCGTAGGGGAGATCGGAGCAACAGGGAACGCCTAGACGACGTTTTTATTCCTGGGCTGCAGTAAGTAGATCGAGAGGTCGTTCCGCCCCTTGTCCCCGAATATGGGTAATATGTTCTCAAAAAATAAGTTGCTCCAATCTGACCTAGCTGGCGAGCGATCCCAGTTCGCGGCAGAGAACAAGACAGCAAGCGAGCGTACCTTTGTTCGCTTCTTCTCCACCAAGCACGGAAGTTTAAGGATAACTGTAGGTCGGTGGCTGCCTAAGGAAACTCCGATTCGATCCGCCCCCCCGGCTGGGAGGCATCTACCTCATCCCGATCACAAGGAGAGGTTCACCATGATGGGGGTACTTCTTTTTTTTTCCCTTCCGGAAAGAATGAAATACATAGGGGACCATTCTTTTGTTGCGGCATGCTCCTCAGATTTACGGATTCGCAGGGGGCCTCAGGCCCCACTTAGTTGACTGACAATGACAAAGGCTTGCGAAACTAAGTAGGGCCTTTTGAATTGAATCTTAAGTAGTCTATCAGTGGTGCGAAGCGGCTTTGCCCCTTTTCAGTAGGGGGGCGAAAGGTTAGACCTTAGAAAGTCAGCGAACAGCGGTTCTTCTATGTAGGTATGGCGTTCCCCCCTCTCCTTTCAGTCGAGCTACTTCGTTACCCTCTCCTTTCAGTCGAGCTACTTCGTTACCCTCTCCTTTCAGTCGAGCTACTTCGTTACCCTCTCCTCTCCTCTCCTAACGTCGTCGAGCTAAGTGACTTCGTAACCTTTTCGTAGCGTAGTAGAATGAAGGCTACGCACCGACGCTCTCTTATCTATTAAGCGTCTTCGCTAACTCGCTCGCCTACTATACCCTACTATACAATACATTAGTAGGGTAGGCTAGGCTAACTCAGCCGCTTACTTCTAAAAATTTAGGGCTAAGTAGCGCCTTTTCCTTTTTGAATAACCCAGTCTCATTATCTTTCATAAGTCAAGTAGGCGAACCTATAGGTCCTTAGTAGGCGTTGACAAAGAAGAACAGCCGGTTAAAAGACAGCGAATCTTTTTATTTATATTTTATATTAATTATTTAATAAAAAGATATATATAGGCCAGCTTGACAAGCTACCCTTCCTCTTGATCTGAGGTGCGAAGAGAAGCATCTCTTTTTTATGACTTCCACTTATCGATCCCGGCCCGGAAAAGTAACCGACCAGGGCCCTATTGATGAATGAAAGAAAGGGTTTATGAGCCCTAGCCCTGTAAGCCCACACCTGTGTAGAGTGGATCGTTCAACACCTGCGGCACAAACCCATTTTTGACCTATTGGTCCTAGTATCATAGGCGACCGAACGGCCGCCCCCTAATTACTAGACCAACCTGCTATAATAATTCCATAAACACCTAGCGAAGATATGGCAAACAAATAAAGTAGCCCTATGTTCGAATCTGACAATACCATACCATAATCAAAAGGTACAACGGCCCGAGCAACCAGACTTAACATAAATGTAGTCACTGGAGCCATTCTAAAAAGGGAGAAATTAGCACTACTTGGTGAAATAGGTTCTTTTAGAATCAATTTCAAACCATCTGCTAGAGGTTGTAACAATCCGAACGATCCCACTACATCAGGACCCTTTCGACGTTGCACAAAAGCCATTACTTTACGTTCAGCTAGCACTAAAAAGGCTACTCCTAGTAGAAGTGGTAGAATTATTCCAAGTATTTCGGCTGGAACAGCTATGTACGTTTTCGATTTTCTATTCACTCATGATCTGGCCTGGTCGACTCGATCATGATATTTCACTCATGATCTGGCCTGGTCGACCCAATCATGATATTGAAGGATGGGACCTTTTCTCGAAAAACTCCGGATCCAGAGAAGAGTTGAAGATGGTGCAACATCGTTCCCCTCTACGTTCTGTTAAAATGAAAAAACTTGCTAGAGCGAAAGCACTAACGCCAGAGCTTGGGCAAAGTGGGGACTCTGCGTGCCCTGATTGACCAGATCTAAATAGATCTGGTTCAGACATTGAAAGCTCTCGTCGCGAAAAAAAAGATGTTCGGATAACTCTTGGAGATTTACTTCTGCGGGTAGGTTCACGTTCCCATCCGGAGTAGTATCTCTATAGACTCTAAAAATTATTGAGAGTTGTTCCACTATTTTTTCTTTAATAACATTCATGGTTACATCAGTAACCTTTGTTTCTATATTCATACTATCCATTAGATGGAGCATTTGGCCAGCTCTAACGGCTACAAGAATAGCTACAGGCAAAGCCAAACCCATCCTAGATATAAAATCCGTAATCAGGTGATCCATATCCGCTATTATATCGTAGTGTTCTTAAAGAAGACCGCGCCAATTCGTATCCCGAAGATACAAGCAAAGCGCCCGGTCCTCTTCTCATGCATCGAAGCTTTTTCTTTCAAGTCCGCGTGGTCAGGTTTTGCCTGACATAAGGAGTGGGAAATAAGGGAAAAAGCAGAAACTGAACTAACGGAGATTTTATACTCCGTGCTGCATCATGAAATCGTAGAACTTCTTTCTATACGCAACTGGCATACCGTCGAATCTACTCTACTTTACGATACCATCTTTCTTCTCTTATGAAATTACACTTCTCCGCCGACAGAGTGCTTCGTTGATTCAAAAGCTATGTCTTTCCCAGTCTTCGTGCTCTTTGGTGATTCTTTGACTCATCTCTTCCCAAGATGGTAAGAAAGACACGAAAAAAGGGGTTTTGGTTAAAGAAAGGCCCTTTTTTTTTCGTCGGGTTATAAGCCTATGCTGATCAGCAGAGCAGGATGCCACACCTGCTACAAGGCTTACAAGAAAAAAAAGAAATAATGAAGGTAAGCCCGCCGCTGATCCCGCTTTACCTTCATTTCTTCCTTTTTTTTGCAAGTATTGGAATGAAAGCGAGAGCAGCGTATGTCCACGGTGATCAAGGCGGGGCTACTCCTTAAGAAAAAGAGGTTCTCGAAACCTTCGAACTGAAGCTGCTGAAGCCCCTCTGCTTGATCTGATCTTTCTCGAAGGATATTTAAACCAGACGGGGCAGAGCTCGTACTAATAATAGCTAGAAACCCGAAGGGCATTCTGGAATCTTGGCAGAGTCACCCCGATAAGACAACCTGGAGGGAATTCCTGCCATACAGGAAAGGAAAGACCTGGGACCAGTACTCCCCAACTTGGGAACTCAGCTTATAGCGAAGGGGGGGAGCAGCTTTTTATGCGACACTGCTATGGCGAAGAGTGAACCGATACTCTTTATATTGAGATTTCCCTCGGGTTTCTGCTTAATTACTGGCGTCCGCCTTTATCATCCCTTTCTGTCTTTCCGGGATTGCCTATCGATGACCAACAAACGGAATCCAGAGGAGATTACAAGGCCATCCCATTCAAAAGGAATGGAGGGCAGGCAAAGAAAACGACCTTGACGAGCTACCAGTAAAAGGAATGAATCACGCTTGGGTACCTTCCACAAATGGAGGATGAGCAGAAGGAGCTGCAAGCCCTTTTTCTTTATTATTTCGAGCGATGACCTCAATTGATCAATACCGCAAAAGAAAAGGACCAAAGTCCCCTATTTAGTGGCAGCCGGGCGGAACTCGTCGGGACTAAGGGCACGGACTTCGAGCAATCCTTTGTTAGAAAGGGAGAACGGAGGTTTCATTATCGAGAAGCTAATCCGGCTTGTAGTTTGAGGGAGATACCCGGCTGGTGGGGGTCTCTTACCCATAGACTTGACTCTAACAAAGGCAGAAAGGAGGACTTCTTTGATAATAGCAATTTATGATACCCTTCTTAGGGAAATGAAAGAGAAAATAAGACCGTCCCATCTTGCGAGATCTCTCTCTGATCCGCGTCCTATTCTCCGCAATTCATCCTTTTAGAACTCTTTAGAAAGAAGGAAGTGAGATGCTTGAAAGTCAATCTTAGGATACACGGAACTGGCAATTGAATCGATCTACTGAGACCTGCTCATCGTCAGATTTCCTTAATCAATGACACCTTCCTTTTCAATGAGTCCTAGCTTCCCCCTGGTCGACGAATCTTGAACCTTGAACTAGGATTGACTACAATCTGAATTCGCTACTCTCACTCAAGCTAGCCCCCTACAGGAGGAGCCTGATCGTAGACCACCCTCCTATCTAGAGGTAGGAGCGTAACTTCTTCGTTTTATACCTAATAAGAGCGTAGGTTTTTATTCCTGCCTTTCTGATGTTCCTTACGAGTGGTAGTTCTTCGACTCTCCTGTGTTAAGCACGTGTAGTAAGTCTTCCCATTTTTTTGTTATCCCTATTTCTTGCAGGTAAGAATGTATTAGGCTAGATAAGAACTAATTAGCTGTTAGCTCTCTTTTCCTGAAGTTTATATCAAGCTAGGATAGAACAGACTGTATTATATCTCTCAAGTCTTCCCCTGTTCCTGTATCTATTGGCATGGCCTTTAATGAATGGCATTAAGCAAATGGAGAGCTCCCATGTGAGTATCCTCGGTCTCACTCTTGTCCGAGTTATCTTGGCTTGACTCACGTTGAGCAGCCAACAATGCGTTTAAGGCGGCCTTCTGAGGACATTGGTAGGTCTTGTGAGATCCACCGCAGAGAATGCATTTTAGGGTTTATGATGATGGTTTGAAGAGGCACCGGTGCTTCGTGAGTGGGAGGAGTCTTTCCGTGAGCTAGGGCTTGAGCTTGCTCCCCCTTCATTCAGCCGGAGCTGGTGAATTCAATGATAGATTCTTTAGCCAAAAGGCGGGTGGCATTTTCCGGAGTAAGCTAAGGTATCTTATTACGTTTATAATGTTCCATCCCCGCTGAAGCAAAGCAAACACGCCCACTTGAACGCTTTGTTAATGAACTTAGTCTAATAGAAAAAACGAAAGAGATTTCTTTCTTCGTTTCCCCCGCAGCTATTCCTCCTTTAGACTCATACAAGCAAGTACAAGATGGTATTGGGAATAGAGGAAGCCAGTAGATGATAGTTAGGTAGTTGCAGAAAGCAATCGGAACTAGGAGGGAACGGGAGGGGCCGACAAGCAAAAGCAATGGCAATCAGCCGCCTAATTACTTTGCGACCACTTAGCGCAATAGTTCATATGTTGATTCATGAGCTAACTAAGGAGGCTGCCTTTATGTTAATATGTATGCCAATAGCATGAAATATAGAACATTGAGCAGCAGTCACTCATTATGTACGCAGTTATTAAACAAAGACTATTAAGACGAGTCGTGTGCGCAAGACTTGGGTGGTCTGATCGGGCAGCATTCTGTTCCACCAGAGAACGACGAGGTCAGGTCGCCTGGAAAGAGCTGCTTTGTCTCGGTTTTCCATGGATGGACAAAAAGGTGAGGTGAAACGAAAAGTAGGAAATAAAGGAAGGGCAGCTTACGCTTGTCTTCGACCGATGAGGGCAAAAACAAGGTTTTTGATTCCCTTACTTGTGATCCTATCGGAGCTGTTCTGAACGATACCCTTTCTCCTCACTTACCCTATCTAGTCGAGCGTCTACGAAACTCTCTTTTCAGCCTATGTGGTTTTTCTCCAAGACGCTGGAAGCCTTTTTCCTTTTGACGCCCGTGGGAATAACCAATTGATGTGGAGACCTCTAACTACGGTCGAGTACTGCTTCTGTTCCTCTGCCGTTATACTTGGCATCTACAGCTCCTACTCCTTCTACTGCCGCTTCTTACTCTCGCTCCGACTGCTGACAGAACCATCTCTTTAGTCGACAATGCCCTTCCTGAACATCCGGATTGGGATGAATCATTTACTCCTATGGTCTTAATAAGAGGAGGTAGAGTGAAAGATTCGCCAGGTGTGAAATCCCATCGTATTCGAGGAGTCAAGGATTTGCTGGGAATTCCGAAACGAAGTAAGAAGGCTGTCAATCAAATATGGTACGCGGTGCTTGTCAAATAAAAAACTATCCCTTAAAAGTGAGTTCGAAAGGTAAGAGTCTTGTACCTACCTAGTAGAACTTATAAGAACTAATAATAAGAATTTTCTCAGAAGCGAGAGCGCACCTCGAGAAACAAGTCTCAGGAAGTGAGTTAGTTATAGTATTACAGGAGCTAATAGCTTCAGAGAAATAAGCACAGGAAATACTGGTGGGAATCTCACCTCCAAGCCTTTCATGGGCCCCAATGATGGCGTTGAAATACCCAACAAAAATCCAAAGATCATTGATAGCAGAATGAAGAAACTGAAGATCCCGCTATAAAGATCTCCTCATAATGTAATTAAATTATTAGAAGCATACAAAAAAATGAAAGCGCAGCTAACATTATCCAGGAACAAGGAACAGGTGATGGATTGAGCAGTAATAAAGGTAATGGTTGGAAGCTGATGGATGGCCGAGTAAAGAACCCAGATATTAGAAGGGAGACCGTTACAGTGGTTCAAGGTAGCTAAATTCATGTTTCACGAGGACCAGAAAGAAGAAGGGATATTGGAAAAAGAAGTCATGGATTCAGCAATACAAAGAGGTTCAGCTGTTTCCAAATACGGCTGATCTGGTGATAAAGGCCAAGGGCGTGCTCTTCTATTGAAGGAAGAACAGAAACGAAACAGCTCTCTTTGCGTACTATGGATCTCTTACGTGCGACATTCCTTGCTTTGACGAGCAGCATCCAGTACATTCACCCCGGCTGGGCAGTAGCGCCAAGAAGAACTTCAAGCTAAGAGCGAAGAGAAGGTAATGATTTCGCTCAGTAGAAGGTCACCTACATGGATATTGAGGCTATAAGCCGCAGGTAAGATATAGTTCACAAGTCGAAGGGGAATCTTAGCCCGCCTCACTTGCTTTCTGTACTGCATAAGGGTCATAAGGGCATAAGCGAAGTCAAGGGATTTCCTTCTAACTAGTGGCTGAGAGTAAGCAAGCTACCTTCATTCAACAGATTTGTGGTTGAGTCAATAACATGCTCTGGGTCGGGAATCTTTGCTCTTCTCTTTTGCATTTCCGCTGCCTGCGTTCTTCTTCGTGTCCGTCCGTATCGCAAAGCTGGTCGACGCCAGCTGTAATGGTTGAAAATAGGGGGCCAACCAAGACCCCTACCCTAATCAAGCTTTGTTCGATAAAGCAAACGAGTCGTTCCGACAACTTCGGACCAGATTAACCCTTTTGAATTAGCCGATCTTACAAAATCGATCGGGCGGGGGTGATTAGCGGAGAAAAGAATCGCTGAGAGATAGATTCTACTATTTAGTCAGGACGAATGAGTGGCTGTGCAGCATGCTCCGGAGGAGATTGACCCTTCCCCGAGTCAGTCCAGTCGGAAAGGGAAGGGCCCGCTGTCTAGACTGCATTTCGGGAGTTTGAACACCATCCCATTTCAACCAAAAATACAACCCTGTCAAAGGTATCCAACCTTCCTTCCTTATGAGTGGAAATCCAATCCCGTTTTGTCCTTTTTGCATAAAAATCAAGCTAATATATATATATTTTTTAAACCCGTTCTTCCGACCTGAAAAGCGCACAGTTTATCCTCCAAAAATGACCTTCTCCAGTCGGGGAACGCATGAGATATTTACCTAAACCAAGTAGGTCCTTGAGCGGATCCCACGTTAGCCCCAAGACGTTGGTCTCTAACTAGAAAAGTAAATGCTTGAGCTTGAGTGAGAAGGGCCTCCTCCCCCCGCAGGTATTTTGCCTGTATGGTGTTTACCGGGTGGGACCCCCGATCCAGAAGGTATGCCACTATCGGCTTCTATACATGTCTGCCTCCCTTGAAAGCTCTTGGTGCTGCGACTATCACCGGTAAGTTGCGTCGGATCAACATCGGGATTAGAATCAACTGCAAAAGAAACTAAGTCAACGCCTATTTGCTCTGGATCTACTGGCCCGGACGCTTGAATCTATTCCACCGCAAACAACCGAATATACTACTGCGGGATCTTCCGCAGCTTCTGTTGTTATTGCTCCCACCTGTCACTACGCCACCTCAGCAGCTGGGACTGGAACTGCTTCCGCATCTGGTACTCCCCAACCTTGTCTATCTATCCTTAGAAATAGGGCGAGTGTCTAAAGACCGGGTTATCTCTCTGAATCAGGTTATTCACTGGGCTGCTAAGCCATCGAGTCTTCTAGGGTTGATCGACCCGTTTCAAGAGGATTCATCCAAGACTCTAGATCTCGTTAATTCTAAGGTAGTTTACTTGCTTACTTGTTAGGGTAAGGAAGATGAGAGGAGGGCAGGCTTTAAGGCATATATAGTTAGTTGACTGGTTATTTGTCTTTCCCATCCCTGCAGCTACTGCAGGTGCCCGGAATTCATGGATTCTCTGGTAGAGGGGAGTCGAGGTGGAATTATTCTATTGTGGGCTGGCTTAAAAGAAGCTCCCAATTGTTGTAGGAGTAGCTACTTGTTTCATGGCTTTAATTTGAGCTCTTCAGATCCTGAATCTCCATAAATGGGTATGACTGGTTAAGGTGACCAGCTTTGTGCGGCAACCACAAGTTAAGGTACTCTGGATTTGTTATAGCGCCACCATTTCACAATATACATTGTCCGGGAAAGCGAGTTTTGGGATTTTAGTTTTGTCCTACTGACGCTCTTCTATGAAAGTGGAGGCTTTACTTTAACTGGTCTGTTAAAGTCTCCTTGCTACGGCCTTTTTTATATCCCTAGCTCGGAGGGTTACTCGAACCTTTCGTTTTTGTACTCTGCTCGTTCCTTAGCACAAGCGCTAAGCGATAATAATTCCTTGAAGGTCCAATTAATTAATAGTAATTGGAGGACGGTTAGTGTCTGTTCTGCATGACTCTGGAACGTTATAGCTAAGGAGCGGATTTCAGGGTCCCTTGACTTGCCAAATGGTTTCCGGTATGCCTATACAGTAAGTCTTTACACACATGATAGTGGCAGCCAGGTTATCGACGATTCTACAATAGGCGGCCGCTGGAAAACCCGACTTAGCGAATCACTTCCAGGCTGGCATTAAATCTTTCTCGTGCCAGTGGCTCTTGTGCGCCCCATTTATGCTGGTGGCATACCGTACCGTATTGTGCTGAACACTCACAAAAGCCGTGGCCTTCCGCTATGTTAGACCCTCCCCTAGAAGTACAATGGTTGGCCCCTCCGGAACTGGTAATCTCCGTTTGACTTGAAAGGAGCCTTGTTCAGCAGGTGCGCAGCAAGTATTCTTTCACAAGTTTGGCGCAAGCCGTACCTCCTTAGCTGCTTGTACTAAAAAACTAGGGCGCTATACGGAAGTTCGTGCCTGCTTATCCCGGCCACCTCTTTAGCTCATCTCTTGTCAACGCTAGCACTTAGCCACAGGAAAGCGTCTCAAAGCACGTGTGGCGC